ATCATAAGATTAATTAACAAATCTACTGAGATTGCATAATAATATATTTATGCAGGAAATCTAGGAGAGTGCTTAAATTCATCAATATAAATTGATCAATTTCATAAGATTAATTAACAAATCTACTGAGATTGCATAATAATATATTTATGCAGGAAATCTAGGAGAGTGCTTAAATTCATCAATATAAATTGATCAATTTCATAAGATTAATTAACAAATCTACTGAGATTGCATAATAATATATTTATGCAGGAAATCTAGGAGAGTGCTTAAATTCATCAATATAAATTGATCAATTTCATAAGATTAATTAACAAATCTACTGAGATTGCATAATAATATATTTATGCAGGAAATCTAGGAGAGTGCTTAAATTCATCAATATAAATTGATCAATTTCATAAGATTAATTAACAAATCTACTGAGATTGCATAATAATATATTTACGCAGGAAATCTAGGAGAGTGCTTAAATTCATCAATATAAATTGATCAATTTCATAAGATTAATTAACAAATCTACTGAGATTGCATAATAATATATTTATGCAGGGTGGGAATTTCAGGTATACACTCAGAAGCAGAATTGCTCTGTGAACCTTCCAGAAAATCTAACAGTTCTTAATCCCGGGGGGGGTATTAGGAGTCGCTGGTAGAATAATCCATGGGGGGGGTAAGGGGGGGGTAGCGGGAAAATTTTTAAATTTGTAAATTTTTAATAAAAAAAGTTGAAAAAAAGTTGAAAAAAAAGTTGAAAAAAGTGCAAAGGGGGGGGAAATAAGGGTATAGGGGATTTCGCTAGATCGTTAAAAATATGTCTTACGAGCATGCATATGATGTCCGGGGGATACCATAGATTAGAGGGACATCAATTATAGCTCTTTGTCCCACCTTCATTAAGATGCCTGCTTTTTGTTGTCCATGGGAAGGGTAGGTGAACACTGCTGAGTGGGTGCCTTGTAGTAAATTATTGGCGATGACGCTCAGAGTGAAACCACCCTTACCTTGCTGATGAATGCCAAAAACCCAAAATAGTCTGGGCCGCTCCTGACTTCATTAAGTGGCCTGAGCTTATATTAAAGGTCCTTACTTCACCAGCCGCTAAAGCCTTTTAAACAGCTTCAGTAGGGTATATTTATTAATGGGTCCATAGATTCGGTTCCGTCAGAAGTCTCATGAAAAGTGAGAAAGGGGTCGGCTTATTAATTGATCCCGGTAGAGTGCACTGCGAGAGGTCTATATATAATTAATGGGTTGAGGTGTGCTAATTTAGTTAAGGCGGACAGACGTTATGTCCGAATATGCAGATAATTGGTAGATAATATTCATGGATTTTAGTAATAGGTGATAAGTGATTATTCTGAAGAAAAAGACCCCTCTTTTTCTTAAACGCAATTAGTTATTGTTGTTAATAAAGTTCCATTATAGTTAATTATTGTAGTAAATTGATTGGAATATTCGTGATCAAATACAAGTGAAGGTCTTACCTTGTTTTAATGAATGATACATTCAATATTTTGCTAAGACAGGTGTAGTACGTTTGAGGGTGTAAAATTAATGATTATCATTTATAATTCATTCATTTATATTTGTCCTTGTGGTTTGAGGATAAAGAGGTGGATTAAAATTTGGATGTGATACGCATATACTTAAGCAAGGGAAGGTCCGATAAAGTAGACATAGTTAGGGCGCTGGCAATCATTTTGGATCATTAATTCAGTTTAGTGGTATTAATCAGTTGTTAATTAAGAATCCGCCTTAATGGTAAAGATATGCATGTATTAAATCAAATAATGTATTTTGCATTATAGTGGAAAAACATTAACTGATAATTCTAAGTAGTTTTATGTTAAATTTTGAAGTTCATATAAGAAACTGTAAATTGTACTTGAAATAAATTAATGCTTATTATACATAGTATGATGGGGTAAATAAATTAATGCTTATTATACATAGTATGATGGGGTAAATAAATTAATGCTTATTATACATAGTATGATGAGGTAAATAAATTAATGCTTATTATACATAGTATGATGGGGTAAATAAATTAATGCTTATTATACATAGTATGATGGGGTAAATAAATTAATGCTTATTATACATAGTATGATGGGATAAATAAATTAATGTTTATTATACATAGTATGATGGGGTAAATAAATTAATGTTTATTAGTTTCTTATGAGTGCCGCGTAAGCCATTATTAGTGTGATGGTTGTAGATAATAAGTACGTTTTGATTTTCCCTGTATGTGCTTGCTGTAGCATTTGCATTGCGGGCTTTTGTGCGTGTATGATGCTTGTTGCCTTGGTTTTGAGCATGAAGGATTCAATTATGAATGAGATTGTGTGGCCGGCTATGGAGAGAGTGGTTTTTGCACTAAGTCGATGGACTAAGAAGTTATAACAACTTGGGTCCAATAGTTTTTTTGAGGGTCGTTTTGTTGAGGTGGGTGTTTTGATAATATCAAAGGCAAGAATGAATGCTAGGATCGTGAGAACTGTAGCAGCAAGTTTATTGGATGTTGATATTGTATGAATAATGGGTGTGTTTGGAGTGAGCAATTGGAAGATTATTGTTCCTGCGAAGATGCTGCCGTAGGCTAGGCGAATGATTGGGGCTACAGCGGATATGTTTAAATATTCATTAATGAATGTGGTTGGGTTATTTAGGCGGGTGTTGCCAAGTGATACAAAGTAGATTAGTCGGATAGAGTATACTGCTGTAAATGCGGTTGCTACTAATGTTAGAGTAAGTGCGACGGAATTAGTAAGGGAATTGTTTATTGTTTCGATAATAGCATCTTTGGAATAAAAAGCAGATAAGAATGGTGTGCCTATTAGAGCAAGTGATCCGACCAAAAATGACGTGGTTGTTATTGGTAGAATGCTGAAGAGTCCTCCTATTTTCCGAATGTCTTGCTCATCATTTAAGGAGTGAATAAATAGGCCAGCGCATAGGAATAGTATAGCCTTAAAGAATGCGTGTGTACAAATATGGAAAAATGCGAGGTGGGGTTGGTTAATGCCGATAGCTACTATTATTAGGCCTAATTGACTTGATGTTGAGTGGGCAATGACTTTTTTGATGTCATTTTGTGGTAATGCTGATGCAGCGGCGTAGAAGGTAGATAAGGCACCTAAACAGAGGCAGGCCGTAAGTGCATGGGGGTTTTGGGCAATAATAGGGTGAATTCGGATTATTAAAAAAATTCCAGCTACAACTATTGTACTAGAGTGAAGTAGTGCAGAAACTGGTGTGGGGCCTTCTATTGCTGCTGCAAGTCATGGATGGAGGCCAAATTGAGCAGATTTGCTTGCGGCCGCAAGGATGAAGGCTATAAGAATAGGCGTGGGGGTATTGAATGAGTATATTGCCTGTATATTGGTTAGTGTTAGTTCTTTGAGTGCTCAGCAAAAGATTGCTAGAAATCCAATGTCCCCAATTCGGTTATATAAGACTGCTTGTACGGCTGCGGTCGCGGCGTTAGCGCGACCGTGGAATCAGCCAATAAGTAAATATGATATAATTCCTACGCCCTCTCAACCAATAAATAGGGTAAATAGGTTACTTGCTGAAACAAGGATAATTATTGCTATAAGGAAAATTAGGAGATACTTTATAAAAGTTTCGAGGTTTGGGTCAGAGTGTATATATCATATTGAAAATTCTATAATACTCCATGATACGAAGAATGCCACAGTTATAAATAGGAGTGAGTAGGTATCAAATTGAATCATAAGGGGAATAGGGGAGGCATTTAGTGATAATCATGATAGGTTAAGAGTGAACACTCATCAGTGTGTGTAGAATGTTAAGGTAAGAAGTATTAGCGATGCAAAAAAGGCTGTTTTGATTGCTGATTTGGCTGCAGCAGGAAATGTTGTCTTCCCAAGTCATAATAGGGGGGTGAGTAAAATAATAAAAATAACAAGTGCGGGGGCCATGAGTGTTAGTAAACGGTTGGGTGAGTTACAACATGAAATCGCAGGGTGGGAATTTCAGGTATACACTTAGAAGCAGAATTGCTCTGTGAACCTTCCAGAAAATCTAACAGTTCTTAATCCCGGGGGGGGTATTAGGAGTCGCTGGTAGAATAATCCATGGGGGGGTAAGGGGGGGGTAGCGGGAAAAATTTTTAAATTTGTAAATTTTTAATAAAAAAAGTTGAAAAAAAGTGCAAAGGGGGGGGAAATAAGGGTATAGGGGATTTCGCTAGATCGTTAAAAATATGTCTTACGAGCATGCATATGATGTCCGGGGGATACCATAGATTAGAGGGACATCAATTATAGCTCTTTGTCCCACCTTCATTAAGATGCCTGCTTTTTGTTGTCCATGGGAAGGGTAGGTGAACACTGCTGAGTGGGTGCCTTGTAGTAAATTATTGGCGATGACGCTCAGAGTGAAACCACCCTTACCTTGCTGATGAATGCCAAAAACCCAAAATAGTCTGGGCCGCTCCTGACTTCATTAAGTGGCCTGAGCTTATATTAAAGGTCCTTACTTCACCAGCCGCTAAAGCCTTTTAAACAGCTTCAGTAGGGTATATTTATTAATGGGTCCATAGATTCGGTTCCGTCAGAAGTCTCATGAAAAGTGAGAAAGGGGTCGGCTTATTAATTGATCCCGGTAGAGTGCACTGCGAGAGGTCTATATATAATTAATGGGTTGAGGTGTGCTAATTTAGTTAAGGCGGACAGACGTTATGTCCGAATATGCAGATAATTGGTAGATAATATTCATGGATTTTAGTAATAGGTGATAAGTGATTATTCTGAAGAAAAAGACCCCTCTTTTTCTTAAACGCAATTAGTTATTGTTGTTAATAAAGTTCCATTATAGTTAATTATTGTAGTAAATTGATTGGAATATTCGTGATCAAATACAAGTGAAGGTCTTACCTTGTTTTAATGAATGATACATTCAATATTTTGCTAAGACAGGTGTAGTACGTTTGAGGGTGTAAAATTAATGATTATCATTTATAATTCATTCATTTATATTTGTCCTTGTGGTTTGAGGATAAAGAGGTGGATTAAAATTTGGATGTGATACGCATATACTTAAGCAAGGGAAGGTCCGATAAAGTAGACATAGTTAAGGCGCTGGCAATCATTTTGGATCATTAATTCAGTTTAGTGGTATTAATCAGTTGTTAATTAAGAATCCGCCTTAATGGTAAAGATATGCATGTATTAAATCAAATAATGTATTTTGCATTATAGTGGAAAAACATTAACTGATAATTCTAAGTAGTTTTATGTTAAATTTTGAAGTTCATATAAGAAACTGTAAATTGTACTTGAAATAAATTAATGCTTATTATACATAGTATGATGGGGTAAATAAATTAATGCTTATTATACATAGTATGATGGGGTAAATAAATTAATGCTTATTATACATAGTATGATGGGGTAAATAAATTAATGCTTATTATACATAGTATGATGGGGTAAATAAATTAATGCTTATTATACATAGTATGATGGGGTAAATAAATTAATGCTTATTATACATAGTATGATGGGGTAAATAAATTAATGCTTATTATACATAGTATGATGGGGTAAATTTATAAGTTTGTTTTCTGTTACGCCTATTAGAGGGAGTAAAAGAACAAAAACAACGAAGTAGAGGCCTGAGGCCAGTTGGCCAATAATAATGAATGGGTCTTCTACTGGTTGGCCCCCGATTCATGTTAGAATTATTGTATTGGCGATTAAGGTCCAGAATAGAATTTTTGTTAGTGGACGGAAAGTCATAGTTCGTTGTTTTGATGTGTTGGTTATGGGCACGAAGATAAGAATAATGATAGAAAATAAAAGTGCTAGGACTCCTCCTAGTTTATTAGGAATTGAGCGTAAGATTGCATAGGCAAAGAGGAAGTATCATTCAGGTTTGATGTGGGGTGGCGTTACTAATGGGTTGGCTGGGGTAAAGTTGTCTGGGTCGCCAAGGAGATTAGGGTTAAAAGTGGATAATAAGGCTAGGGAAGTTAGTATAATGGTGAAGCCTAGGATGTCTTTGTAGGAAAAGTAAGGATGAAATGGAATTTTGTCTAAATTTGAATTTAGTCCTGTTGGGTTTGATGAGCCTGTTTGGTGAAGGAAAAGAAGATGTATTATGCTGGCACCTATAATTGCGAATGGCAAAATGAAGTGGAAAGTGAAGAATCGTGTTAATGTTGCGTTGTCAACTGAGAAGCCGCCTCAGATTCATTGGACTAGGGTGTTGCCGATATATGGGGCTGCTGATATTAGGTTTGTGATCACTGTGGCCCCTCAAAACGATATTTGTCCTCATGGGAGGACATATCCTACAAAGGCGGTAGCTATTAGTAAAAAAAGGAGAATTACACCAATGTTTCATGTCTCTTTAAAGTTGAACGACCCGTAGTATAGGCCTCGGCCAATGTGTAGATAGACACAGATAAAGAAGAATGATGCGCCGTTGGCGTGGAGATTACGGAGCAATCAACCATAATTTACGTCTCGGCACACATGGGCAACAGAAGAAAATGCAAGCGATGTGTCTGCAGTATAATGTATTGCTAGAAATAAGCCTGTTGCAACTTGAGCGATGAGGCATACCCCTAGTAAGGATCCGAAATTTCATCAAGCAGATAAGTTGGCAGGAGTTGGAAGATCAATAAATGAATTATTAATAATTTTAATGGCCGGGTGAGCTTTTCGTATTGCGGGGGTCATAAGGGTTCTTATAGTTGAATATCAGCGGTAGTTTTTCGGACTATAGGTCTAGGTTAAACCCCTAGTAGGAACCATGATTGCTGAGATGAGTTTATTAATGGGGTTGGTGGCTGTGGCTTCCAACCCATCTCCGTTTTTTGCTGCCTTGGGCTTAGTGTGAGGTGCAGGCGCTGGCTGTTTTGTTTTGGTAAAGAGTGGGCTGGGGTTTTTGTCGTTAGTGTTGTTTCTAATTTATCTAGGGGGAATAATGGTTGTGTTTGCTTATTGTTCGGCTCTGGTTGCTGAGCCTTACCCCGAGGCGTGGGGTAGTCATACTGTGCTTTATTATGTTTTTTTGTACTTATTAGTGCTATTAGCAGGCGTAGTCCTGGTAGGGGGGGTGGGGGGTAATATTAAATATAATATAGGTCAAGATTTAATTTTGGCTGAGTGATGAGGAGTTTCTGAGTTATTGGGCGCGGGAGGCTGAATATTAATTTGTTGCGGGTGGGGGTTGCTACTTACGTTGTTTGTAGTTTTAGAGGTTGTGCGGGGACATAGTGTTGGGGCTTTACGTGCAGTGAGGTTCGAGTGGGCCACGGAATTGAACCGCGGTAATAAGTAGTTAGCAACACTGACTAGTTCCAACCATACTCGGTGGACAGAAGAGGGTAAGTCTTCATTGTTAGAGCCACAGCCTAAGGTTTTAGTTAAACTATGTCCACAAAATATAATTAAATTAGGTTTAGTAATTAGAAGAAGGGCTGGTAGAATATGAAGATAAAGAAGGATGTGTTCGCGCGTGCTTAAAGGGAAAAGCGTCTTAATGTGATTTGGTAAGGGTCCGCGTTGGGTGGCTCATAAAACATACAAGGTGTATGCGGTAGTAAAAATTAAATTTATTATAACAAAGATAAAGGCAATTGGGGATCAGTTAAATAGGGAGGCAATAATTAGGAATTCCCCTGCAAAGCTAATTGAAGGTGGAAGAGCAATATTAAATAGGGCTATAATTAATCATCATGCCCAACCCAATGGGAAAAGTAAAATTATCCCGCGAATAACAATCATTGTGCGTGAATTTGTTCGCTCATATGCTGTGTTTGCCAGGCAGAAGAGTGCTGATGATGAAAGTCCGTGGGCAATTATTATGATTGTTGCCCCCGAGTAACTTCATGGTGTAGAAATTAATGCTGCGGCAATCACTAGGTTTATGTGGCTTACGGAGGATATAGCAATTAGTGACTTTAAATCTGTTTGGCGAAGACATAGCAGGGCTGTTATTAAGACCCCTATAATAGCAATTATTATAATCGGAAGGGTTTTGCTTATGAAAACATTAGGTAAAATAAAGGATGTGCGTAAGATGCCGTAGCCTCCAAGTTTAAGAAGGGTGCCGGCTAGAACTATAGATCCTGCAATAGGGGCCTCAACATGGGCCTTTGGGAGTCATAAGTGGAGACAATACATAGGTAATTTTACTAAAAATGCGGCATTATATATTGCTCAAAACAGTCCTGGGAAAGTTGTTTCCGGTTGCAGAATTGATATGGTTTTTAAATAAATTGGCAAGACTGAGCCGGATAAGACATATAGCTTAATAAATCAAATCATTAACGGTACGGCGCCTATTATAGTATAGAATGCTAGGTATATACCTGCCTCGAGGCGCCGCTCTTGAGCCCCTCAGCGAGTAATAATAATTATAGTAGGGATTAATGATGCCTCAAAGAAAATGAAGAAAAGCATTAAGTCAGATGTGGAAAAAGCTAGGAGTGTTGTTAGTTGAAGAAATGTACTGTTGGCAATATACATGCGTTGACGATTAATTGGCTCCAGGCTAAGTTTGCTTTGGCTTGCTAATATTGTTAAAGGGAAGAGTCAGCATGTTAAAATTGCTAGTGGGCCAGAAATGTGGTCAATAACAAACAACGAATTTGAAAAATAAAAATTTTGGTTAACAAACCATAATAATGATAAAAATGCAATTAAAAAACTTTGCTTGGTTGTGATCAATCATAAGTTTTTGGGTGAGGCAAGCGCAGTGGTAAAAAAGATTGCAGTTCAGGAGAGGATTAAGATTAGCACTGAAGTAGGTTTAAGGTTGTAAGGTTGTCATTACCATGAGATCGATATGTAGCTACTATTAGTGCAAGCCCTAGAGCTGCTCCGCAGGCGGATATCGAAAGAAGAAAAAGTGGAAAAACGTATGCGGCTAAAGTTAAGTAACTTGGGCTAAGGCTGAGAGCAATATAGGTAACTAATATTAATCCCTCCAAGCATAAGAGGGCCGAAAGTAAATGTATTCGATGAGCCGCTAGGCCAATAAGAGTAATAAGATATATGGTGGGTAGAAGGTGTATCATAAAGGTGCTATGGGGTTAAACCATAATTATCTGAGCCGAAATCAGATGTCTTTTTTAGACTAGCTCCTCATTCTGCCCATTCTAAGCCGTCTTGAAGCCATTCGTATATAAATCCAGCAGTTAATAACAGAAGAATAACTGTGGCTCACATAATAACTGGAAGCGGGTATGGGAGTTGGAGGGCTCACGGTAGGGGTAGCAGAAGAGCAATTTCTAAGTCAAAAAGTAAAAATAGAATAGCTACGAGGAAAAAGCGTATGGAATATGGTAGCCGGGCTGAGCCTAGTGGGTCAAATCCACATTCATAAGGCGAGAGTTTTTCTGTATCTGGGAGCAGAGTAGCCAGCCAGAAGCTGGCGCCAGCTAAAATAACTGACAGTAAAATTGTTACTAGCAAGAATGCAAGCATTATTTTTTCCTGGGGTTAGACCAGAACTTAATGAGTGGAAATCATTTGTACTATTATACTAAAAAAATTAAGAACCTCATCAGTAAATTGAAACGAATAGGAATAGTCAAACTACGTCGACAAAATGTCAATATCATGCTGCGCCTTCAAACCCAAAATGGTGTTGGGTTGTAAAGTGATTAAATATTTGACGTAATAGGCATGTAATTAGGAATATAGTTCCGATGATGACGTGTAATCCGTGGAAGCCCGTTGCAACAAAAAATGTTGTACCATAAATGCCATCAGCAAGTGTGAACGGGGCTTCATAATACTCCATCGCTTGCAGGGCAGTAAAATAAATGCCTAATAAAATTGTCAGGGCTAGTGCTTGAATTATATTTTTTTTATTGCCCAGTATTACACTATGATGTGCTCAGGTGACTGACACCCCAGAGGCTAATAGGACTGCAGTATTAAGAAGTGGAACTTCAAAAGGATTAAGCGGGGTAATTCCTGTTGGTGGTCACGCTTCACCTACGTCAGGAGTTGGTGCAAGGCTGGCGTTATAAAAGGCCCAGAAGAAGCCCATAAAGAAAAAAATTTCTGAGGTAATAAATAGAACTATTCCATACCGGAGACCTTTGTGAACTGGAATAGTGTGATGACCTTGAAATGTACCTTCGCGGACCACATCGCGTCATCATTGATATATTGTTAAAAGTATAAGTATTATGCCCAGTGTCATTGTGACAATTGAGTTAAAATGGAATCATATGGCTAGACCGCAAGTTAGCAGGAAAGCGGCTGAGGCGCCGGTTAGGGGTCATGGGCTAGGGTTTACTATGTGAAAAGCATGTGCTTGGTGGTTCATAAGTGTTCTCATGCAGGTAAAGGCTAAACAAGAGCACAAATACATAGGCTTGGATTATGGCCACTGCAATCTCTAGGATGGTCAGCAGGAGTAGGACTATAAATGACATTAGCGAAATAACAGTTGAAAGTGGAATCATAAATATAGTGGCTGTGGCAATAAGTTGAATGAGCAAATGTCCAGCGGTCAAGTTTGCTATCAGACGCACGCCTAAGGCAATTGGGCGGATTAATAAACTGATTGTTTCAATAATAATTAGAATGGGAATTAGTGGGGTAGGTGTGCCTTCTGGTAAAAAATGTGCTAAGGATACGGAAAGTTGGTTTCGAAGTCCTACGAGTACAGTTGCGAGTCATAATGGAATAGCCAAGCCTAAGTTTAGTGGCAGTTGGGTTGTTGGGGTAAATGTATATGGGAGTAAGCCTATTAGGTTTATGGCAAGCAAAAAGACTATTACGGTTACGATTAAAAGTGCTCATTTGTGGGCGGGTTTATTTGTTGGCATAAGAATATGTTTTGTGAAGGTGCCCAGAAATAGTGACTGAACGGTGATGAGGCGATTTGAAATTCAGCGGTTGGACGGAGAATAGAAAAAAAGCCATGGAAAAATTATTGCGATGAGGAATAAGTGAATACCAAATAGGGTTGGTGATGTAAATTGACTAAACAGGCTTCCTATCAAGGTCAGGATGTCCGCGTCCGACGCGGATGAGGGTTTAGTGATGATATTGTGCGGTACAGTGTATAGTTTTTAAACATTGTCCCAAGAGCAATAACAAGAATAGCTCATAGAGCTATGTGGATTAAAAAGAAAAGTGGTTTGACCATACATTAAGGGTGACAAGAAGTCACCTAGCTACAGCTCAAAGACTGTAATGCATTAGTTTCTTAATGGGGGGGGTAAAATTTAAAACACGATAAAGATAAGAATCATACTAATACAGTATGTGGCTCTGAGCCGGTGAAGGAGTAATATAAATATTTTAGCGGGTTATATTGATAAAAAGTTGGTTCCCCGCTTGATGAATAATCAGTCTCAATTTTAAGGCTGCTGTGCGCCAAGTGGGGTTATAGTGGTTCGGAGCCCTGGGCGCCGAACTGGTAGGAGGGTATTTAAAGGGGTTAAAATTTGGGCAAAAATTATTTTTGTATGTGCTTTAATAGTCATTTTCATATGCGTTTTGATTGTTGTTGATGCCATTTTCGGAGCCGTGGTCATGATTTTTTAAATACTCATACTCAGAGCCGTACTCGTTGGTGTGTTATAAGTCAGGCTCATAGTCGTAATCATAACCATGTTCCTAGTTGAATAAATATATGCGTTCATGGGCGTATTATAAGTCACAGGTGAATTTGTGCTCATCATCGTTCTCATGGACGTATTGAAAATCATACTCATAGTCGTGTAAATTTTCCTAGGGGGCGTGAGCCTTTTGGAAGAACTATGCGGTAGATGAGGTAGTTGCTTAGCAGTTTAGTAAGCAATAAAGTAAAGAGGGTACCAAGAATGATACAGGTAATGAAACCGATAAACTTGAGAATCGCCATTCATTAAGGGTGGGTGGAATCACCTATCTACAGCTTAAAAGGCCGTCGCGTACCATATAGCTTCTTAATGAAAGGTTAAGAGTCCTGTATTTCTAAAATTCATGGTAAAAAGTCACGGATTGGTAAGGCTTCAACTACAATTGGTATAAAGCTATGGTTAGCGCCACAAATCTCTGAGCACTGGCCATAGTATACGCCTGGGTGGGCCACTAGAATAGACGCTTGAGTGAGTCGTCCTGGAATGGCATCAGTTTTAATTCCTAGAGATGGAAGTGCTCAGGAGTGAAGTACGTCATCTGCAGTAACTAAAATTCGAGTTAGTGTTCCTGTAGGGATTACTATTCGATTATCCACTTCTAGCAGGCGGAATGAGCCGGGGTCAAGGTCTTTAGTGGGTAGTATATACGAGTCAAATCCAATGTTATCAAAATCTGAATACTCATAGGTTCAGTATCATTGATGGCCAACGGTTTTAACAGTCAGGTCAGGTGAAGAAATCTCATCTATTAAGTAAAGAATTCGCAATGATGGAAGTGCAATAACGATTAAGATCACTGCTGGTATGATAGTTCACACTATTTCAATTTCCTGCGCGTCTATCATATTAGTACTAAATAATTTAGATGTTATGAGTGTAATAATAATGTATAGCACTAATGTGCTAATTAAAATAACTGCTATAAGCGTGTGGTCGTGGAAGTGAATTAACTCTTCCATAATGGGGGATGCGGCGTCTTGAAGGCCAAATTGTGTAGGTTGTGCTATAGAGGAACACAAGGGTCTCACTTGTAAATTTACCCTGACAAGGTAATATTATACTTTAATTAGTACCTCCAAGAAAGTGACAGACGGGTTATGTGCCTGGCTTGAAACCAGGTCAAGAGGGTTCAACTCCTTCCTTTCTCGCGCAGTGTAATAGAGAATGTCGCCTCTTCAAATGTATGATGAACAGGAGGAAAGCCCAGTGTTCATTCTACGTTTGAAGAAGTTAAATCTGAGTGGAGAAAAACACGTTTAGATGAAAATGCTTCTCATACAATAAAAATCATTACCATGACGGCAATTAGTGAAATTACAGAGCCGATGGAGGAGGCGGTATTTCATAGTGTGTATGCGTCTGGGTAGTCTGAGTACCGGCGTGGTATACCGGCAAGCCCTAAAAAATGTTGAGGGAAAAATGTAAGGTTTACGCCAGCAAATATAATTACGAATTGGATTTTCGCTCAGGCAGCGTGGAGTTTATAGCCGGTAAATAAAGGGAACCAGTGTACGAAGCCTGCTATAATGGCAAAAACTGCGCCCATAGACAAGACATAGTGGAAGTGTGCAACAACATAATATGTATCATGAAGCACAATGTCAATTGAGGAGTTAGCAAGTACAACTCCTGTGAGACCACCGACGGTAAAAAGGAAAATAAAGCCTAGGGCCCAGAGCATCGCTGCGTCTCATTTAATAATTCCTCCGTGCATTGTAGCTAGTCAGCTAAATACCTTTACGCCAGTTGGAATAGCAATAATTATTGTTGCTGAGGTAAAGTATGCGCGTGTGTCAACATTGAGATCAGTAGTAAATATATGGTGAGCCCATACAATAAAGCCTAGGAACCCAATTGACAATATAGCTCAAACTATCCCCATATATCCAAATGGCTCTTTCTTATAAGAGTAAAACGCAACAACATGCGAAATAATACCAAATCCCGGAAGAATAAGAATGTAGACTTCGGGGTGGCCGAAGAATCAAAATAGATGTTGGTAAAGAACTGGGTCACCTCCTCCCGCGGGGTCAAAGAAGGTCGTGTTGAGGTTGCGGTCAGTAAGAAGTATAGTGATTCCTGCAGCTAATACAGGGAGAGAAAGGAGAAGCAACACAGCAGTAATAAGAACGGATCAAATAAATAAGGGGGTTTGATACTGTGTTAATGCAGCGGGCTTCATGTTTAGAATAGTTGTAATAAAGTTAATTGCGCCTAAAATTGATGATACCCCAGCTAGGTGAAGGGAAAAAATTGCTAGGTCAACCGATGGGCCTGCATGGGCTAGGTTTCCTGCAAGTGGGGGGTATACAGTTCAGCCAGTTCCGACACCAGCCTCGACAGTCGAAGAGGCTAAGAGAAGAAGAAATGATGGGGGAAGGAGCCAAAAACTTATATTATTTATACGCGGGAAGGCTATGTCTGGGGCGCCAAGTATTAGTGGGACTAGTCAGTTACCAAATCCCCCAATGAGAATTGGCATAACTATGAAGAAAATTATTACAAATGCATGGGCAGTAACAATGACGTTATAGATTTGGTCGTCGCCGAGCAAGGTACCGGGCTGGGATAATTCAGCGCGGATAAGCAGGCTAAGGGCAGTGCCAATCATACCGGCCCAGGCACCGAAGACTAAGTACAGGGTGCCAATGTCCTTGTGGTTGGTGGAGAAAAATCATCGGGTTAATATCACAGGTAAAGTGGCCGAGTAGGCGGTGGATTGTAGCCCCAAGGACAGAGGTGTAAACCCTCTCTTTACCAGGCCCGCGGGGTGTTACACGTGCGGGTGCAAACCGCAAGAAGCAGAAGCAGTTCTGCCGGGGCTTCTCCCGTTTCCCCGCAGACGGGAGAAGTAGAATGAAGCTCGCTGGATAGAGTGTTTAGCTGTTAACTAAAATATTACGGGATCAAGGCCCGTCTTTCTAGAAGGGCTTTATTTTAATTTAAAAAGTTTGAGTTGCATTCAGTAAATGTAGGTTAATATCCTACAAGTCCTACAGAAATTAAGAGAATTAAACTCTTGCTTGAGGCTTTGAAGGCCTTCGGGCTGACATTACCCTAAATTTCTATAAAAAAAGAATAATTGTTGGTGTTATTATAATAGAAAAAATTGCAAGATTATTAAACAGTGCTGTTAGTGAATTAATTTTAATAGCTGTGCGTCAGAGGCTATTGGTAGTAGATATATTTGGTGCGGTAACTATAACTATGACATAGGTGAGGCGTAGGTAGAAGAATAGGGCTAGGAGTGAGGCCAATATAGCTAGCGTTACAAAAATAATTATGTTCTGTTTAATTAGTTCTAAAGAGATTATTAGTTTAGGTATAAATCCGGTAAGAGGTGGGAGGCCTGCTAAGGAGAGTAATGTAAGCATTGAAATTGTAACTAATATTGGTGTTTTTGCCCATAAAATGGAGACATCAAGTAATTTTATCGCGTGTGTTGAGGTCAGCAGAAGAAATATTGCTGTTGTTATAATTACATATAGAATAAAATTGAATTCTGTTAAAAACGGATCAAATTTTAAAACTAATATTATTCAGCCGAGATGGCCAATTGATGAGAATGCTAGGATTTTTCGTATCTGTGTTTGGTTAATTCCGCCTCAACCGCCAATGAAAATTGATAGTAAGCCAATTGAAGTGGCGGCGTAAATATTAACATGGTGTGTAAGTTGAAGTAATAATGTTATTGGGGCGATTTTTTGTCACGTTGAGATAATTAGTCCAGTAAATAATGGGGTGCCTTGAAGTACTTCGGGAAGTCAAAAGTGTAGGGGGGCCAATCCTAGTTTTATTATCAGGGCTAAGGTTAAGATAATTGTTGTCTGGTCGAGGGTAGTTGTGATGGCTCATTGTCCTGTGCTTCATGCGTTTATTAGTGCTGAAAATAAAACAATAATAGAGGCTGTTGCTTGTGTTAAGAAATATTTTGTGGCGGCTTCAATGGCCCGTGGATGGGGAATTTTGGTAATAATAGGGATAATAGCTAGTGTATTAATCTCTAGGCCGATTCAAGCGAGCAGTCAATGATGGCTTAACAGAGTAGTTGTTGTGCCAATTGCGAGGCTAAGTAAAAATATAGAGTAAGCTAGAGGGTTAATTAGTAAGAGAAGGAGTTTAACCAACATTGTTGGGGTATGGGCCCAAAAGCTTTTTTAGCTGATCTTACTAAAGAGAAGCAAGGTGGAATGGCGAAGGGTTTTGATCCCTTAGACGTAGGTTCAACTCCTATCTCTTTAAGGAAGTGAGGGGGTTTGAACCCATATTAGCCTCCCTATCAAGGAGGTCCTTAGCTTTCAGGCACGCTTCCATATTATAGGGGGAGAGATTAAAGTTGCGGGTGGTATTGAGATAAAAATTATTGTAGCGGCGATTGTAACAGGCAAGAAGTTTTTCCAGGCAAGATGTATAAGTTGGTCATAACGGAATCGCGGATATGAGGCGCGAATTCATAAAAAATAAATGGATATTGATGATGCCTTTAACATGAGAAAAATTGTTGAGAATGTTTTTATTAATATTGCGGCTCCCAGGAATAAAATAGTTGATAAAGTATTTATTATTAAGATATTAGCGTATTCGGCGAGGAAAAATAAAGCGAATGGGCCGCTTGCATATTCAACATTAAATCCTGAGACAAGTTCTGACTCCCCCTCAGTTAAATCAAATGGGGCTCGGTTTGTTTCTGCTAGTGTAGTAATATATCATATAAGTGCCAGAGGTCATAAGGGGAGGAGTAATCATAAGTGTTGCTGTGTAATATTAAAGCTGGTCAGCGTGAAGCCGCCAGCCAAGAAGATTGAACAAAGGATAATTAGGGCTATCGTGACTTCATAAGAAATGGTTTGTGCCACAGCGCGTAATGAGCCAATAAGGGCGTATTTGGAATTTGATGCTCAGCCGGAGCCGAGGGTAGTATAAACAGTTAGGCTCGAGACAGCGAGGATAAAGAGAATGCTTATAGTGATATCGGATTGAGGTGTAGGTATTGGGAATGGTGCTCATATAATTATTGCTAAAATAAGAGCTAACGTAGGGGTTAAGATGAACAGTATTTGCGCTGCTGTAGCTGGTTGAACAGGCTCTTTAATAAATAGTTTAACCCCGTCTGCAATTGGTTGCAGGAGTCCAAATGGGCCTACTTTATTAGGGCCTTTACGGTGTTGTATATATCCTAATACCTTTCGTTCAATTAATGTAAAAAATGCCACTGCAAGTAGAATTGGGGCAATAAATATAATTGGGTGGGTGAGGTAAAGTATTTGAGTCATTTAAGTTAACGAGGGGACTTGAACCCCTAGTGTAAAGGGCTTAGGTCTTTCGCATAGCCATGTTCTGCCACGCTAACAAATCATTGACTTTAATAATTAAGTAGATACTTGCTAATTAAGTTGTAATCATTAGTAGAATTTATGGCTTGGAGGTGTATTGGCCACGTTACTTCGGTCCTTTCGTACTAGAAATAACTCTTTATAGATAGAAACCGACCTGGATTGCTCCGGTCTGAACTCAGATCACGTAGGGTTTTAATCGTTGAACAAACGAACCTTCGGTAGCGGCTGCACCACCGGGATACCCTGATCCAACATCGAGGTCGTAAGCCTACTTGTCGATATGAGCTCTTGAAGTAGATTGCGCTGTTATCCCCAGGGTAACTTGGTCCGTTGATCGATTGTCGGGTCAGTAAACGTTAGTATACTAATTTCTAGAAGTGTGGTTCTTAAATAAAGATTATGTTCTTTCCGTCGTGGAGGATGTGCTTTACTCCGCGGTCACCCCAACCAAAAACCTTATAACAGGGCTTAAATTTATTGTGGGATAAGTAGTTAAGTTGTTATTTGGTTTAAAGCTCCATGGGGTCTTCTCGTCTTATAAAAATATTCCCGCTTCTTCACGGGAAGATCAATTTCACTGATCAAAAAGAGGAGACAGTAAAACCCTCGTGATGCCGTTGATACGAGTCCCCATTTAAAGAACAAGTGATTATGCTACCTTCGCGCGGTTAGGATACCGCGGCCGTTTAAAATTCACTGGGCAGGCTGGACCTCTTATTATAAGTCAAGAGGCGATGTTTTTGGTAAACAGGCGGGGCCGTCATTTGCTGAATTCCTTCTCTTTTTTTAAATCTTTCCTGTAATGCGCTGGTGTTAGGTTAACGAGTAAGTACTGCAGAGTTTTCTTGTGGGTGTTATTGCAGTAAATTTAGGTTCGGTAACTACCAATGGTCTATCCATGTTGGTTTATATTTGCATTTTGGAGAATTATAAATTCTTGTTACTAATCCTAGCATGGTGTCTTCCATATAAATATGGAGTCATTCATTATAAATTAGGGGTTCATGAAAATTAATGGTATTTTGGGGGTTTAGGTTACGCTTTGACGCGTTTTAAAAGGTGGCTGCTTTCAGGCCCACTTGGTAGTGTTAAGATTTTACCCTACTGTTTAGGTTGTGTCCTGGCTTAAATAAGCTGTTCCTTATTTAAATAACTCTTAAGCGTTGAATGTTGTTGAGGTTCATGGGGGGTGCTTAAGGCAGAACTTATATTCTTTTCATGAATAACCAGCTATTTCTAGGCTCGGTAGGCTTTTCACTTCTACTCAAAAATCACCCCACTCTATTGCTACAGAGACGGGTTGGCCCAATAGGCTGTTTTAAAGTAGCTCGCCTAGGTTCGGGGTTTAAAACTTAAATTTCATTTTGCTTATTAAGTCTTGCTAGGCCATGATGCAAAAGGTACGAGGTAAATTCTCTGCTGTAAGTAGCTTTAATTGTTTCATTATTATTTCATTTTTCCCTTGCGGTACTATTTCTATAGCGCTTAGAGCTTTTTCAATCGCCTTTACTTAAGGAGTCAAAATGTTTTATTTAATAAATTTGAGGAGGAGAAATTTATAAAATAGTTTAGGGCTAAATTTAGGGCTCAAAATGATCTGGGTTGCACGGATATTTTCCCGGTGTAAGCGGGGGGCTTTTATTAAGCTACATTTTGGTATTCCAAGTACACTTTCCAGTATACTTACCATGTTACGACTTGCCTCTTCTAAGACGCGGTAAATAGGTTATTTAACTGGTTAAAAGCTATCGAAGAGGGTGACGGGCGGTTTGTACACGTTCCAGGGCCAAATTAAGTAAGGCTCTCTATTCCTTACTTACTGCTAAATCCACCTTCATGACTTTGTTTCATGCAGTAATTCGTGTGTTCTAAATTAGAAATTGTAGCTCATTTCTTCCATTTTATAAGCTGCACCTTGACCTGACGTTTTGGCTTTTAGTCCTTGTGCTTACTTTTTCTCATTCAAATGATAAGCTTACGACGGAGGTATACAGGCTGAGTGGCAAAAAATGGTTAGGTGTATCGTGGATTGTCGATTATAGAACAGGCTCCTCTAGTTGGGTGGAACACCGTCAAATCCTTTGGGTTTTAAGCGGGGCTCGTAGTACCCTGGCGTTTTAAGTGTAAGTGAAATTTAGGGTATGGCATAGTGGGGTATCTAATCCCAGTTTGTGCCCAAACTTTCGTGTATTCAAGAAGTTAATTAGAGTAACTTTCGTTTTTGGGTTTCTTAATAAGTAAGCTTTAAACAGCTAAGCCTCCATTCAACTCTAATTCAGGGGCTCTTTAATCACGCTTTACGCCGATAATTATTAACTTGAGTCCACGGTATGGCCGCGGCGGCTGGCACCGTGTTTGCCGGCTCTCTTTTCTTTAACTGACTCGGGCTTGCGCCCATAGACAATGTTGATCACTGCTGACTACCTTTGGAGGCGTGGTGAAACTAGGCGTTATGGGCAAGGGTTCTGTGCCTGATGCCAGCTCCTTATCCTTTGAAGGGCTAAAGGGCGTTTTCACGGGAATGCTGAGACTTGCATGTGTAAATTAAGAAATAGTTAATTTTAAAGTCAGGATTAAACTTGTTACTCTTAGAACTTTTTATGGTTCATCTTAGCGTTTTCAGCACTACGCTTTGGGTTTAAGCTATAGGAGTTCAAAACATAGTTTAATTAGAATACTGGCTTTGGGAGTCAGTGGAAGAGGTTAGATTCCTTTTGTTTTGAATAAAAGCTTTTACTTGGGCTTGCACCAAGAGTTGTTGGCGCCTAAAGCCAGTGGAAGACTTTTTCCATTAAAAGCAGTCCTGGGTGAATATAAGTTCACATTCTTTGGTTTACAAGACCAATGCTTTAGCTTAAGCTACCAGGAC